ATCAACATCGAATTTCAATTTGAAAGGGCTTTTTTTATTTCCAAAACAAGGAAGAATTGATTCAAAAGATCAAGTAAAATTTTTCAAATTTTTATTCGATGCAGTTATAACTGATCCCAACGATGAAACAATTAGAAAAAAATCTATTGTAATAAAAGAAATCAGTAAAAAAATCCCTCGATGGTCATACAAATTAATCGACGATTTAGAACAACAGGAGAGAGAAAATGAAGAAGACATGGCGGAGGATCATCAGATTCGTTCAAGAAAAGCCAAACGTGTAGTGATTTTTACTGATAATCAACAGAATACCGATACTTATACTAATACCAAAGAGACTAATAATCCTGATCAAGCAGACGAAGTGGCTTTAATACGTTATTCGCAACAATCGGATTTTCGTCGAGACATAATCAAAGGCTCCATGCGCGCTCAAAGACGTAAAACTACTATTTTGGAACTATTTCAAGCAAATATACATTCCCCCCTTTTTTTGGACAGAATAGACAAACCACCCTTTTTTTCTTTTGATATCTCCGGACTGATGAAACTCATTTTTATAAATTGGATGGGGAAAAACACAGAATTTCAAATTTCGGATTATGCGAAGGAAGAGACAAAAGAAAGGGATAAAAAAGAGGAGGACAAAAACGAAGAGGACAAAAGAGAGGAGAAAACACGGATAGAAATAGCGGAAGCCTGGGATAGCATTGTATTTGCTCAAGTAATAAGGGGTTCCGTATTAGTAACTCAATCAATTCTTAGAAGATATGTTATATTACCTTCATTGATAATATCTAAAAATATCGGTCGTATGTTATTATTTCAATTTCCCGAGTGGTCCGAAGATTTAAAGGGTTGGAATAGAGAAATGCATGTTAAATGCACCTATAATGGTGTTCAATTATCAGAAACAGAATTTCCGAAAAACTGGTTAACAGACGGTATTCAGATAAAAATCCTATTTCCTTTCTGTCTAAAACCTTGGCACAGATCTAAGCTACGATCTCCTCATAGAGATCCAATGAAAAAGCAAGGGCAAAAGGATGATTTTTGTTTTTTAACAGTTTGGGGAATGGAAGCTGAACTACCTTTTGGTTCTCCCCGAAAACGACCTTCCTTTTTTGAACCTATTTTTAAAGAACTCGGAAAAAAAATTAGAAAATGGAAAAAGAATTGTTTTCTAGTTCTAAGAGTTTTAAAAGAAAGAACAAATGTGTTTCTAACGATCGCAAACGAAACAAAAGAATGGGTTATCAAAAGCATTCTATTTATAAAAACAAGAATAAAAGAACTCTCAAAAAAAAATCCAATTCTATTATTTGGATTGAGAGAAGTAGATGAATTGAGTGAAACTAAAAAAGAAAAAGATTTGATAATCAGTAATAATAATCAGATGATTCATGAATCGTCTATTCAAATTCGATCTATGGATTGGACAAATTATTCACTGACAGAAAAAAAAATGAAAGATCTGACTGATAGAACAAGCACAATCAGAAATCAAATAGAAAAAATTACAAAAGAAAAGACAAAGGAATTTCTAACTCCAGAGATAAATATTAGTCCTAACAAAAAAAGTAATAATGCTAAAAGATTAGAATCCCCCAAAAATATTTGGCAGATATTAAAAAGAAGAAATACTCGATTAATTCGTAAATGGCATTATTTTATACAATTTTTCATTGAAAAGATATACATAGATATCCTTCGATGTATCATTAATATTCCGAGGATCAATGCACAGCTTTTTCTTGAATCAACAAAAAAACTTATTGATAAATACATTTACAATAATGAAGCAAATCAAGAAAGAATTGATAAAACAAATAAAAATACAATTCGCTTTATAAAGTCACTTTCTAATATTCGAAATAGTAATAAGAATTTACAGATTTTTTGTGACTTATCCTCCTTGTCACAAGCATATGTGTTTTACAAATTATCACAAACCCAAGTTATTAACTTGTATAAGTTAAGATCTGTTCTTCAATATCACGGAACATCTCTTTTTCTTAAGAATGAAATAAAGGATTATTTTGGAACACAAGGAATATCTCATTCCGAATTAAGACATAAGAAACTTTTGAATTCTGGAATGAATCACTGGAAAAACTGGTTAAGGGGTCATTATCAATACGATTTATCTCAGATTAGATGGTCTAGATTAGTACCACAAAAATGGCGAAATAGAGTTAATCAACATTGTATGGCTCAAAATAAAGATTTAAACAAATGGGATTCATATGAAAAAGACCAATTCATTCATTACGAAAAAGAAAATGATTATGAAGTAGACTCATTACCAAATCAAAACGATAATTTTAAAAAACACTATAGATATGATCTTTTATCATATAAATCTATTAATTATCAAGATAAGAAGAACTTATCTATTTATGGATCGCCATTAAAAGTAAATAATAACCAAGAGATTTCTTATAATTACAACACACATAAACACAAATTATTTGATATGCTGGGTGATATCCTTATCCATAATTATCTAGGCGAAGCTGATATTATGGATATGGCGAAAAGCCCGGATAGAAAATATTTTGATTGTAGAATTCTCCATTTTTGTCTTAGAAAGAAGGTCGATATTGAGGCATGGATCAATATCGATACTGGTACCAACAGTAATAAAAACACTAAGACTAGTAATTATCAAATAATTGATAAAATTGATAAGAAAAGCCCTTTTTATCTCACAATTCATCAAGAAATCAAATCATCCAATCAAAAAAGATTTGATTGGATGGGAATGAATGAAGAAATACTAAGTCGTCCTATATCGAATTTGGAACTTTGGTTCTTCCCAGAATTTGTGCTACTTTATAATGCATATAAAATGAAACCATGGGTCATACCGATCAAATTACTTCTTTTAAATTTTACTGGAACTGAAAATGTTAGTGAAAATAAAAACATCAATATCAACAGAAAACAAAAAAGGAATCCTTTTATATCATCGAATGAAAAAAAATCTCTTGAATTAGAGAATCGAAATCAAGAAGAAAAAGAACCCACAGTCCAAGGGGATCGTGGGTCAGTTCTCTCAAACCAAGAAAAAGGTGTTGAAGAAGATTATGCAGGATCAGACATAAAAAAACGTAAAAAGAAAAAGCAATACAAAAGCAATACGGAAGCAGAACTCGATTTCTTCCTAAAAAGATATTTGCTTTTTCAATTGAGATGGGATTCTTTTTTAAATAAAAAAATCATCAATAATATCAAGGTATATTGTCTCCTGCTTAGACTGATAAATCCAAGAGAAATTGCTATATCCTCTATTCAAAGGGGAGAAATGAGTCTGGATATAATGCTGATTCAGAAAGATTTAACTCTTACAGAATTGATGAAAAAGGGGATATTGATTATCGAACCAGTGCGTCTGTCTGTAAAAAATGATGGACAATTTATTATGTATCAAACCATAAGTATTTCATTGGTTCATAAGACTAAGTATCAAACTAATCAAAAATGCCAAGAAAAAAGATATGTTGATAAGAAGAATTTTGAGAAATCCATTGCAAGACATCAAAGGATAACTGGAAATAGCGACAAAAATAATTATGATTTGCTTGTTCCTGAAAATATTTTATCGCCTAGAGGTCGTAGAGAATTGAGAATTCTAATTTGTTTCAATTCAAAGAATAGGAATGGTATAGACAGAAATCCAGTATTTTGCAATGTAAATAACGTAAAAAACTGTAGTCAATTTTTGGATGAGAGCAAAGATCTTGATAGAGATAAAAAGAAATTGATTAAATTGAAATTCTTCCTTTGGCCCAATTATCGATTAGAAGATTTAGCTTGTATGAATCGCTATTGGTTTGATACCAATAATGGCAGTCGTTTCAGTATGGTAAGGATACATATGTATCCATAATTCAAAATTAGGGTGATGGGACATTTTTCCTATATATATCCTGTACCATATCTGGTATATGAAAGCAAACAGATGCACACATGCGTTGTCTTACATTCCATTCTGATACATGATACTAATTCAATGACGTATCAATTAGATCTATAAATGAATCAACAGAATTTTATTATTTTAGGTCTAAATTATTCTCTTAGGAGTTCATAACGAAATTTAGTATACCAGATTCAAATGGCTGGGATTATTATTACTGATCGGTAAAATTAATATCTTTAACAAAGAAAAGGGGGAGAAGATTTCATTTTATGGTAAAAAATCCATTCATCTCAGTTATTTCGCAAGAAGAAAACAGGGGATCTGTTGAATTTCAAGTATTCAGTTTCACCAATAAGATACGAAGACTGACTTCACATTTGGAATTCCATAGAAAAGACTATTTATCTCAGAGAGGTCTACGGAAAATTCTGGGAAAACGTCAACGGCTACTGGCTTATTTGTCAAAGAAAAATAGAGTACGTTATAAAGAATTAATTGTTCAGTTGGATATTCGAGAGCCAAAAACTCATTAATTTGAAGAGCTTTAATTATTTGATTTATTAGATCTTGAATTTTGATGAATTTCTTTTCGTTTTCAGCAATTGATGGAAGAATGAATCGAGGAAAAACCTATGAATGTACCAACTACAAGAAAAGACCTCATGATAGTAAATATGGGTCCTCACCATCCATCAATGCATGGTGTTCTTCGACTCATCATTACTCTAGATGGTGAAGATGTTATTGACTGTGAACCAATATTGGGTTATTTACACAGAGGAATGGAAAAAATTGCGGAAAATCGAACAATTATACAATATCTGCCTTATGTAACACGTTGGGATTATTTAGCTACTATGTTCACAGAAGCAATAACCGTAAATGCACCAGAACAGTTAGGAAATATTCAAGTACCTAAAAGAGCCAGCTATATCAGAGTAATTATGTTGGAGTTGAGTCGTATAGCTTCTCATTTGTTATGGCTTGGCCCTTTTATGGCAGATATTGGTGCACAGACCCCTTTCTTCTATATTTTCAGAGAAAGAGAATTAGTATATGATCTATTCGAAGCTGC